GGATGCGGTCAATACAGCCAGAACCACACCTGTAACCCAAGTCAATTCGCGAGGTTTTTTAAAACCACCAGTGAGATACACACGAAATACGTGCAGGATTATCATTAGGACCATCATACTTGCTGACCATCGATGAACTGATCGGATTAACCAACCAAAGTTAGCTTCCGTCATTATGTATTGAACAGAAGCAAAAGCCTCCGTAACGGTCGGACGGTAGTAAAAAGTCATAGCAAACCCTGTAGCGACTTGTACTAAAAAACAAGTAAGCGTAATTCCTCCTAGACAATAAAATATGTTGACATGAGGAGGAACGTATTTACTAGTTATATCATCTGCAATCGCCTGAATCTCGAGACGCTCTTCGAACCAATCGTAGACTTTATTGAGATAGGTAAACCAAGGGGACTCCCCCTCTGAGAACCGTATATGAGAATTTCATCTCGTACAGCTCAAACAAAAAAAACCAAAAACAGGTTAAAATAGGTATGGAATAGAAAATTGGAAACTTCTTAATCTTTTGATTCAATTTTCGCTAAAAATATGAAAGGGTAAAAGTAAGAAAGCTCTTTTTTTTTTTGTTATAATTAGAATGTCAAAAAATCAAGTAGGCTCACTTGTCTTTCTGTTGATTGTTCCAGGCCTCTTGAATCTTCTATTTCCCTATTTTTTTCTTTCATCTGTTATTTTAATTTGTATGTAATGTAGCTTTACTTTTTTTTGTTTTCTTTATTATTGATAGGAATTTTCTTGTTAAGACCCTAGGAATCAATTGAAACCTTAAATTCATACTAGAACCACGATGATTCAATAAAACCTTCAAGCTAAGTCAAGGATTCCCTGAGTAAGAACCGTTGGATCATCATTTATTCAACGAGTAGAATCGATAGAATGACTAAAACTAGAAAGAAAAGTTTGTTCTTTGAGCAAAATCAAAGCAGAAACGGGAATTTGAAAGAAGAAAACTCTTTCAATTGAAAACTTTTTTTCTTTGGAAAAATTTGAGGAATCCGGCCACGAGGTCTGAATATTAAGTATGAATCATAGTTCAAATACTTCGTGATATATTTCATATATTCCGTGCTCCAGATACTAGAATGAATATCCGACGGGGTAAAACCATCTCTATCAAGACGACAGACCCACTCTCTGTACTCTCAATAGGATCAATTATAACAAGTCACACACTCATATTCCGGAAATACAGAAACACAAAAATTTCGCGGTCGAACTACCAAAAAAGAATAAGATAAAATAAAAAGCCGAGGCCTAAATGCATCGTTTTTTGTATTTTTATTTAAAAGCTAGGGTTCTTATAAATCTAATTCAGTGAAATTCCGTCCAGTAAAACGGAAGAATTATAAATCTCCAAAATAATAGATAGGAATACCGCAAATAGAGCCATTGCGACACCCATCAAAGGAGTAGTTCCCCATCCAGGAGCTACTTTACCATATTCCGAATTCAATGGTTTCAATAAAGCCCCTACAGACGTCCGTCTTGGACCAGATCTAGAACTACCCTCAACAGTTTGTGCAGCCATAAATCCTATTTTGTATTCATTGAGATCTGTTGACTTTGTATAGCATTCCGTTGTAAATAAACAATCTTATCATAGATCCATTGTGGTCTTGAAATTATATAATAATGGAAACAGCAACCCTAGTCGCCATCTCTATATCTGGATTACTTGTAAGTTTTACTGGGTACGCCTTATATACTGCTTTTGGGCAACCCTCTCAACAACTAAGAGACCCGTTCGAAGAGCACGGGGACTAGTTGAAGTAACGAGCCTCCCAATGTTGGGAGGCTCATTACTTCAATTCAGATAATGAAAAATCATTTCATTTTTTAGTTGGAACTTTAGGTGGTTCGCGAAAAAAGATAGCGAAAAAAATGATCCCTAGAGTCGAGACTAAGAGGAATGTATAAACCAATGCTTCCATAAATTTGATCGCGGTTTACAATTATAGCTTCCATACCTGTTTATTGGGGATCATCTCCCCGATTAAAGAAAAAAAAATCAAAGAAAAGGCGAAAGGGCGGAGATTTAAATCCAGACTTTTTCAGTATCCTATGTAAAATCACAAAGAGAAAATAGAAGTGAGAAGCGAAAAATAACAGAGCAATGCTGCATCAGACTACTTGTCTTCTTGTAGTTGGATCTCCAAGTTTTTGGAATGCTCCAAATTCCACTTGAGCATCCAAATCTGGGTCAATACCAGCAAAAACATCTCTGAATAAGGTTCTAGCACCATGCCAAATGTGCCCGAAGAAGAAGAGCAGAGCAAAGGAGGCATGTCCAAAAGTAAACCAACCTCTTGGACTGCTACGAAAAACACCATCGGATTTCAAAGTAGCACGATCTAATTCAAAAATTTCACCCAATTGGGCACGTCTAGCATATTTTTTCACAGTCGCAGGATCACTATAACTCACTCCGTTCAGTTCGCCACCATAGAACTCAACGGTTACGCCTACTTGTTCGACACTATACTTCGATTCTGCCCTTCTAAAGGGAACATCGGCTCTAACAATTCCATCTCCGTCTACCAAAACAACTGGAAATGTTTCAAAAAAAGTAGGCATGCGACGTACAAAAAGTTCACGCCCTTCTTTATCTCTAAAGATAGGATGTCCTAACCACCCGACAGCTATTCCATCTCCGTTATCCATTGAACCCGCTCTGAATAATCCCCCTTTCGCTGGATTATTTCCGATGTAATCATAAAAAGTTAATTTTTCAGGAATTTTAGACCAAGCCTCTGATAAACTTTGATTTTCGGCTAGTCCAGCGCTAACTCTTCGATATATTTCTTGCTGAAAGTATCCCTGATCCCATTGATAACGGGTGGGACCAAATAATTCGATAGGAGTAGTTGCTGAACCATACCACATAGTTCCAGCAACAACAAAAGCTGCAAAAAAGACAGCAGCGATACTGCTGGAAAGAACGGTTTCAATATTGCCCATACGTAATCCTTTATATAGACGTTGGGGCGGGCGGACACTAAGATGGAATAAGCCTGCTAATATGCCCAATGTCCCCGCTGCAATATGATGAGAGGCTATTCCTCCTGGAACAAAGGGATCAAAACCTTCCACACCCCACGCGGGATTTACAGATTGTACCTTTCCAGTTAGTCCATATGGGTCGGACACCCATATTCCAGGACCATACAATCCTGTTACATGAAATGCGCCAAAGCCAAAGCAAGCCACTCCTGAGAGAAATAAATGAATTCCAAAGATCTTAGGCAAATCCAAAGAAGGTTTTCCTGTGCGTTCATCACCAAATATTTCTAGATCCCAATACACCCAATGCCAGATAGCTGCCAAGAAGCACAAGCCAGAGAACACAATATGCGCCCCGGCTACACCTTCGTAACTCCAAACCCCTGGATTCGTTATCGTCCCTCCTGTAATACTCCAACCGCCCCATGAATTGGTTATTCCTAAACGAGTCATGAAGGGTATAACGAACATACCTTGTCTCCACATTGGATCGAGAACAGGGTCGGAGGGATCAAAAACTGCTAATTCATATAGAGCCATTGAACCGGCCCAACCAGCAACCAGAGCTGTATGCATTATATGAACAGAAAGCAAACGACCGGGATCATTCAATACGACAGTATGAACACGATACCAAGGCAAACCCATGGTAATACCCCTTTATCAACAAAAAATAGACACTATGTAACTTTATTGCATTGAAAAAACTATGCTATGGACCCCCTTTTTTTTCAGTGGATTATCTCGGAAAAAGGGTTACTATTTGTTCTATTCTTTTAGTAAAAATGGAACAATTTGGTTCATAGGAAAAAAGAGAAGCAGATCTATTCTATACTCGATAAGTACCAATACGCAATGGGGGTTTATTCCCTTTTCGAAGAGCGCATGCATCCATATTTAGTCATCATTCAAAGTACCTATTCGTAAAAACTTTCTCTGTTTTCCTTTATTTTATGAACTTATTCTATCTATGTAGAAAATATGACGATAAAGCTAATATTATTAAAATAATAAAACCATTATTACGTTTCCACATCAAAGTGAAATAGAGTACTTAATTCTTTTTTCTTTCAGTTTATGCCTATTGGTGTTCCAAAAGTTCCTTTTCGAACTCCCGGAGAGCGAAATCCAACTTGGATTGACATATAGTGCGCCCTGTCAGATATATTGGGTCATATGGGATTTCCCCATTCTCTCCCCCGATCGAGATATCCTCTCTTTCGCCCCCAAAAAAAGCGATTGAATCATCAAGTGCAATGAAATGCAATTCGATCCGTTTTGTGAAGAGGTATCCAGATTAATATTAGCAATTCAAATAATTTATGGTCGACTTGGCTGGACCAATAAAATTAAGTATCCAGGCTCCGTTTAGAAAAACCCAATTGGTAATATATCTATTATTAGGACTTATAGATATCATAAACAACTCTATTTAGAAAGAAATTATTAAATAGCACTGATCCCAAACAGTTAATCAATCGAATAATAAATAGAATGGATACGTCGAATATTTGGCGGAAGACATAAAAGAAATGAATTCCAAAATTGAGAAAAAATGAAAAAAAAAAACAAAGACGTGGTATTGGGGTCATTTGTCCTATATGTGCAAATCAAAATCGGGCGGATCCTTACTCGGAGTAGAGCATAAACCTAAAAAAATGGAAGAAGCCCATTCAGGAACAAGAAAATGGCATCGTGATTTTTGGATTGGATCTCGATGAAAAAATACATCAATGAAAAGTTAGTGCGATAAAACTGTTTTTTATATTCTAATATTATAGGAAAACCGGCCAAACGCATCGTTCTTCAAAAATGAAAGAGAAGCCCCTTCCTTCATTAAAAGGAGTCCGCTATAAAAAAAGAAAGAGGGCTGGAAGCTACACATTGATTTTTTTTCGCAAGTTTTAGTTTTGTTGAACCGTATGCATCAAAAGGTGCCCGTACGGCTCCTAAGGGATACAATTTTATCCGAATCAACCGACTTTATCGAGAAAGATTAATTTTTTTAGGCCAAGCGATTGATAGCAATGTTTCGAATCAACTTATTGGTCTTTTTGTATATCTCAGTTCGGAGAGTGAGACCAAGGATCTGTATTTGCTTATAAACTCTCCCGGCGGATGGGTAATACCTGGAATAGCCATTTATGATACTATGCAATTTGTGCGACCAGATATACAGACAATATGCATGGGATTAGCCGCCTCAATGGGGTCTTTTATCCTGGTCGGAGGAGCAATTACCAAACGTCTAGCATTCCCTCACGCTTGGCGCCAATGGGTTTTTTATTTAAGAGAAAAAAGAAGACTATGCCTTCGCCATATGAATTATTAATATTAAGTAATATTAGCATGGCACTTCGAATTCGATATGCAAATTTTTTATTGTTTTTCAAAATATTAGATTATGTATCGAAAGAGTAGTATGAGATAAAGGAAGGGTATTTCCGATTTTATCTTACCTATCGTAGGTCGATTTCAGCGTCACAAACTTTTTTCACACCGGCAGGTTATTAACAACATTTATGTTATGAAAGAGTACGAAAAAAAAAAAAAAGAAACTTTGGGATTGCTGAATCACAGACGAAATATATTAAAGCAACGGGGCCATCATAGTATTTTTGAACTCCTCCGAAAAAAAAAAGAAGGGTGGTAATTGGATCATTTACCGATCTGGGTATAATAGATCCCACATTTTCTCTTTCTTCGATGAAAGGTAAAAAAATTCCATTGTGGAGCCGTATGCAATGTGAAAAAAATGCCCGTACGGTTGTTCAATTCTATCTTTTTCTTATTTTATTCTTTATCTCTTCGCCTTGCCTCCTCGTGCGAGATACAGGAACCTTTGATTGTGTTATATTATATGATCAGGGTAATGATCCATCAACCTGCTGCCGGTTTTTATGAGGCACAAACGTCCGAACTTATCCTGGAAGCGGAAGAACTACTGAAACTGCGCGAAATCCTTACAAGGGTTTATGTACAAAGAACAGGCAAGCCCTTATGGGCTGTATCCGAAGACATGGAAAGGGATACTTTTATGTCAGCAACAGAAGCCCAAGCTCATGGAATTGTTGATTTTGTAGCGGTTGGATAAAAAATAGCTTCGTGCAAATATACGATTTAAGATTTTATCTTCTTACTTCTTAATTACTTAATTAAGGGTTTAATATTCTATTAATATATTGAAATCGAATAAATCCATAATCATCCGGTTAGGATCAATCTAAACCAGCCCATAATGTATAATTCAGCATGCCAACTATTAAACAACTTATTAGAAACCCAAGACAGCCAATCAGAAACGTCACGAAATCCCCCGCTCTTGGGGGATGCCCTCAGCGTCGAGGAACATGTACGAGGGTGTATGTGCGACTCGTTTAAATCATGGACTGAGACAAAACAAAAGAAAAAAACAATTTTTCCAGTATCAATGATCAGTACCGGTGAATCGGATAGAATGGAAGAACTCCATTCACTATCTAAAAAAGATGGATCTATCATATCTTTCTGTTGTGTATGAAATTTATGGTTTCAATTGGTGCAAATTAAATCACCTGAATTTTCAATTTAAGATGAGAAAGAATTCCCCATTGGTAACAAATAGTTACCCATTAAGCGGGGGAAATCCTATTTAAAAAAGTAGAAATATTATGTTTAGAAGAACGGACTCACAAGGTCAGCTACCCAACCAATCTTCATAATTAAATACCGTTACTGTATAAGGTATATCTCATTATGAAAGACCCATTACTGGAAAATTCATGGGTAGAGCCCAAGAGTGGTAACTGTACAAGTTACCAATAAAATGAAGGAAAGGGCTCCGGTGTATAGAGAAGACCTCACCGTTTAAGAAGTAACCATAGAGACGATGGAACCCACAATTTCTTTAGCTATTTCTATTTTTATTTTTCCAATGCCTAGAAAAAAGGAAAAAAGCGTGGTCGGGAAGGTTATAGTAGCAAAAGCCATTGGAATTTTGATTTTATAAATTGGAAGAATCCGTTTTGTTATTAATAGACTAGGAAGGGGGAAAAGAATAACTGAAAGAAAGGAAATCGATTAGTTATTCATTAAAGTTTCATTTACTCAATGACCAGAATTAGACGAGGATATATAGCTCGGAGACGTAGAACAAAAATGCGTTTATTTGCATCCAGTTTTCGCGGGGCTCATTCAAGACTTACTCGAACAATTATTCAACAGAAAATAAGAGCTTTGGTTTCGGCGCATCGTGATAGAGATAGGAAAAAAAGGGATTTTCGTCGTTTGTGGATCACTCGAATAAATGCAGTAATTCGCGGGGCGGGGGCATCCTATATTTATAGTAGATTAATACACAATCTGTATAAGGGGCGGTTGCTTCTTAATCGTAAAATCCTTGCACAAATAGCTATATCAAATAGGAATTGTCTTTATATGATTTCCAACGAGATCATAAAATAAGGGGATTGGAAGGAATCCGCAAAACTTTTTGAAATGGAATTCTCTGGAGAATGAACTCCGGGAAGGTAGAGTAGAAATTAGTATGATAAAATCTGATAATATGATAAAGTCGTCAAAATGAGCGAACACGCCCGATAAAAAAATTTATTCCTCTTACCCGATTCTTTTTTTTCTTACGACACGAATGATTCTCGGATTTTTTGAACAAAACGTCCATCTGTTTTTGAGTTCGGATTAGAATTTTGATTCAATTGAAAAGGAAGCCTATTTTTTTCTGTTCCTAAAACCAGGAGTTCTGGTGGTTGACTCCCTTCTTTCAAATTGTTTCTCATTATTAAGAAAAGGTAACGAAGATAAAATACGAGCTTGTTTTATAGCAATAGTAATTAATCGTTGTTCTTTTAAGGTTAATCTATTCACCCGTCTAGATAATATTTTTCCTTGTTCACTAATAAATCGACTAATTAAACTCATGTTTCTATAATCAATTCGATCCCCCGATTGGATCGGGGGCAAACGCCTACGAAAAGATCGCTTGGATTTAAGAAAGAGTCGCTTGGATTTATCCATAATTTGTTTATTCCTTATCCCTAAAATACTATTTCGATCAAATCAAAAAAAATTTATAGAAGAAATTCATAGGATTGGGTTTGTCTATATTTATTTAGTTGTTTTTATTTCAATATATGAAATAATAGAAATATATATCTAAATTTTTTTCATGTTCCTTGAAAGGGTGACACCCAAGCACTAGGTTCGATCTATATCTATTTCTTTATCTCCCCATGAATTGTATGTTTGAAACAATACGGACAGAATTTTCTCAATTCCAATCGACTAGGTGTATTGTGTCGATTCTTTTGAGTAATATATCTGGAAATACCCGTTGATTCCTTATTAACACCGTTTCGAACACAACCGGTACATTCCAAAATAACCCTTACTCGAACGTCTTTACCCTTTGCCATGAACCTCCTTTGGGTTTTTGATTCACCCAACGTTTCTATTTTCCGATCCGACGCAAATAAGAAGAAAGGAAAAGGGACGAAAAAATAGAAGTGGCTAACAACTCAAAATCAAATTATGAAATTTTGTTGCAATTAATATAGTAAATAATAAGTAATACAACAATTTCGAAAGCGATTTCTAATCGCAGTACACATTTAAGTATCTTGTATTGCATGATACTCTTATTCTAGTCACATTTCCCTTTTGTTTTCTTTTAACTCTATTATTAATTTGATTCTTAATTTAATTTGAGCCTTAACCCGAATTTAACTGAGGTTGAATCAACTTTTTTCTTTCTCTTTACCCCCGTATTCAATCTATCTAATTCGAAAAAAAAAGACGGGAAAGAGAGATTAGTCACAAATATTTGACTCTATCTCTAATCTTCTTCACCCCTTTCCATATCAATAACTAGAATGAAAAAAAAGGAAATGTCAACGCATCTGGGAAGAAACGATTGATTTCTATCAATAAACCTGCTAAAGACCCGAACCAGAGAGTACTTAGTACCGGTGCCACGGAAAGATATGTTTTAAAATCTCGCATTGAGAATCCTCCTTCTTTTTTTTATATTCCATATTGTAATACATTATGGTAAGAGATGTATATGTAGTTAAAGACCACCTGTATTTGTGTGTGGAATCAAAAATTCAACTTGACATGTGCAATGATTCGGTAGAGAAGATTTTCTTTTTCTTAAAGCAAAAAAACGGGTCCCTTTGCGCCTGAGAATTCCCGAGAAAAATATTAATTTATTATTATATGTTATATGATATGAGACCAAGAGGAAGAAATGGCAAGATACATTTTGCATAGAAAGGAAGGAAATGGAAATAAAATAAGGATGTGGAAAACAAGACGGGGATTTTCTACAATGATACTGTAGACCAGTTGAAAGGGATGTAGCGCAGCTTGGTAGCGCGTTTGTTTTGGGTACAAAATGTCACGGGTTCAAATCCTGTCATCCCTACCTATTATTGCTCCTCGGAGCAGTAACCAGAGATACATTTTAGAGCGATTCAATTTGGACATACATAATACATAATTTTCAATTTTATGATAGTATACATATGCAAGAAGTATTTATTTGGGTTGAAATTTTTTGGGGGGTTCTATACTATATAAAAAAAAGAATCCCCTTCTTTACAGTCTTTTCCGTTGTGGTAAGAAAGCGCTCTTAGTTCAGTTCGGTAGAACGTGGGTCTCCAAAACCCAATGTCGTAGGTTCAAATCCTACAGAGCGTGATTCTGCTCTTGTCTTGTTAGATCTAAAATTCCACTGAACTGAAATACAGCAATCTGAATTTGACCTTTGACCCCCCCACAAATGAAATTAAAGAAAGGAGGAGGTCAGTTAAAAAAAGAGATGTGAATTAATATTAATTAAAGGTCCAACTGATCACCACGCCTGTATTGTAAATATGCGGTTACGAATAATCCAGCCAAAGTAATAGGAATTAGACCTAAGACAATTCCAAATAGAAAAACTTCAATCATTTCAATTTAATTTATTTGAAAAGGGAAAAGGGGAGGT